ATCAAATGATCCGCAGCTGCCAATATATCTCGCGGTAACAAAAATGTATTGTTCTGAGGTATATCAAGATTTAGTCTCCGATTCATATTTCGTCGACCAATCCTTCCTAATTCACATCTTTGTTGAAAGAATTTTTTTTGTAATTCCTTACATAAGGATTCAGAAAATACAGGATCTCCGCCTACACAAGCAAATTGTTGATAAAACTCCAAAATGGCATTTTCTTTTGACCCAATTTTTTTTTTCTCTTTATCATTCAGGAAAGACAAGAAAATTTCAGGATAGCAAACATTCTCTAGAATTTCTCTTAGATTCGAACCCATAGCTGATGATAGAACTAGAATAGATATTTTCTGTTTCCTACTCACACGAGCCCATATCCTTGCTTTTCGATCAATCTCTAATTCTAATCTTCCTCCCCAATCTGATATTATGGTCCCGGTATAGACCGAAATTCCGTTATGGTCCAATTCTGACCGGTAATAGATACCGGGACTTTGCAATATTTGATTGATCACAATTCTGTATATTCCATTTACTATAGAAGTTCCCAGGGAATTCATTAAAGGAATGTTTCCAATAAAAAGAGTTTGTTCTTGCATATCCCTACTGGTTTTCCAAATTAATCCCGCGGATACATATAATTCAGAAGAATATGTGAGTGATTCATATACAGCATCTCTTTCTTTTATCAAAGGTTCTACCAATTGATATGTTTCCACAAATAATTGAAATTCAATTTCTTGATCTGTATCTTCAATTTTTGGAAACTTATAAAGTTCTTCTGTTAAGCCCTGATCAATGAATCTACAAAATCCTTCAAATTGTATCTGATTAAACCCAGGTATTGTAGACATTCCCTCATCATTTCCATCCCCGAGCATTTTGAATTTCCCTTTTCTCCAAAAATTCCATTATTGACCCATTCTTCATCAAATCATATGGATTGATTTAGCAATGATGGAATTTCTATTTTGTTTACTGAATCACATGAAATTTTACTCACCCCGTATATGGAATGTATGAAATGCATATGAACGGAGGAATAAAGACAATTTTATATTCAAATTGGAATTTGTAACAGATACAAAATCGAAAGGAATTAATAAATGCCACTTAGGCTTATGGAGTTTTGGATAGAATATCAAAAAAAAAAAGTGATTTCATTTCTACCATTATTATGATATTACATACTCTAATCCGATTGGGTACCAGAAAAAGAAATGGATTCGGATTTAATCTGTTCGATGATATAAAGACATTATAATCATCAAAAATATAGAGTTGATATTTTTTTAGCACTTAACTTTTTCATGGATTCTATTGTTCAACAAATGATTCGCATAAAAGAGAGATACTTTTATTTTACCTTTTTTTAGTAGAATACGATTGAAGGGCGTAACATAGTAATAAAGTTTGGATTTATTAACCATGTGTAGATAGCTATCTATGTTTCCTCCTTTATTGAAGTTCTATTCGGGACAGCGCGTGCTATGCTATATCAAAATTTCCATTTTCTATTCCATCTATTGAATGAAAAATTGAAGCACTACAATTTACTGATAATTCTCTATAGTCATCATAATATATAGATATGATATCCAATTAGATATTTGTATAACAATTTATGTTCTGGGGTTTACATATACTTCTATTTGCTGTTATAATGGAAATTGGAAAGGATTTTTTTTATGGAAAAGAATCAATATTGATTAGTTATGTATCAATTTGGATTTTCTTATCTAATTAGAATTAGGATTAGGATTAAGAAAAGACAATTTTGGATTCAAATCCAAGAATCGTTCATGAATTTACAGTCCCATTTAATAGTTAATGGTTCCAATTTGTCCTAAATTTTGGCTTTTGTGGCTGAAAAACCACATTTGGTTTTTCCATTTTTCAATATCAATATAAAAAAGAGAGGGAAAATTTTTAGATATTTAGTTTTTGAGATACTATACATACAACCGAAGGGATGGATCCAATCCAAAAAACGAAGGATTTTTTTCTTTTCGGGCAGGGGTTAAATTTAAGAAAACGGGATTCAAGATGCAAGTCCAATAAAAAAGAAGTTTAGGAACCCCCCACTCGACGCAAAACAAAGGGAGACTTTTTTCATCTATTTTGTAGGGTATCATACATTTTGGCGGCATGGCCGAGCGGTAAGGCGGGGGACTGCAAATCCTTTTTCCCCAGTTCAAATCCGGGTGTCGCCTGATCAAGAAAAAACTCGAAATCTTTTATTTCGTTTTGCTGATATAACTCGCTGAATTTTTCCCCAGCAGAAACAAACAAAGTAAAAGGACTCTTGAGACTTGCTTGCTTGGTTCTAAACATCTGGAAGTTTGGCTCTCGAAAGCTAAAGTGCTCTAAATCCTTGCCTCTAGGATTCAAGGACAGATGAGTGGTGGAAGGGCTCTCATATAAAGATTTTTTGATTCCCTTCCACTACTAATGTAGTGTTTAATTACCGGGTCCTGAATTAGATTGGATAGCCCGA